AAAGGGAACCCAAGTACCATATCCTTCTCCAATCTGAGTTTTACTCACGTCTCGAATAAATTCAAGGATATATTCGAAAAAATTCTGATCGGAAGTGGGAATGGTTTGTGGATTTCGAACAGCTAAAGTGGCTGAACCTAATAAGATAGCAATGACAACCCAAGAAGTAATAAGTACTTGAGCATGGACTTGAAAACCTACTATTTTCCAATAGAAATGTTGGCCTACTTCCACATCGGATATATTGTATAATCCTTTTAGGGTATTGGTTAGAATATTGGTGGAACATAATAGAACATCCATATTAACCTCGGCTAAAAATAAAACTTTAAAAAGAATTATTTTGATTCAACTGCCTCTTTCTTAACTTGACTATATGAATCATATATTCTGGATTTTTTATTTTATCTTTATTTCTTTTTATTTTTTTAATTTTTTATATAAATCTTATAGGGTTCTAAAGTTACTATTTTAAAAATAGTTAATATTTTTTTATATTATATTATATATTTATATATCTTATTATATATATATCTTATTATATATTAGTATACTCATATACTATTAGTAGTATACTCATATACTCAAGGATTTCGTATAAAGCTAAAACGACCTTCACAAATTGCGAATACTAATTTGTTAAGAATTAATCGGATTGAAGCGGTAGTATCATCATTTGACGGAATCGAAATATCTGCGAGATCGGGGTCACAATTTGTATCGATAAAACAAATCGTTGGAATTCCCAAAGCAATACATTCTCGAAGAGCCGTATATTCTTCTTGCTGATCAACGATGATTACAATATCAGGCAACCCCTCCATATATTTTATTCCACCCATATATGTTTGTAAATGAAATAATTGTCTCTTCAACACAGCCGCATCTCTTTTTGGAAGGTGTTCGAGTTTCCCCATTTTTTGTTCCGCTCTCAAATTCCTGAACCTATGAAGTCTCATTTCTGTAGTAGACCAATTCGTTAACATCCCACCGAGCCATTTTTTATTAACATAATGACACTGAGCCCGTATTGCAGCCCATGCTACTGAATTAGCTACTTTATTCTTTGTACCAACAATTAAAAATTGTTTTTCTCTACTTGCTGCATCAAAAACCAAATCACAAGCTTTTGATAAAAACCGAGCAGTTATAGTAAGATTTGAAATATGAATACCGTTGCGCTTTCCAGAGATATAAGGTGCCATTCTAGGATTCCATTTTCTTGTACCATGACCAAAATGAACTCCTGACTCCATCATCTCTTCCAAATTGATGTTCCAATACCTTCTTGCCATTTCTCCTCACACTTCCTCTTTTTTTTTTTTCAAAAAAAAAAAAAAAAAACAAAAAAAGAGACGAAAGACTGTAAAAAAGTTGTTCCGACGGAACCTTATCTTCTACCAAAAATGAACTATTGGTTAATTCGTTTCTATTGGAACTGAAAAAATTCGCAGAATTAGAAGGAAAAATCCGTTCTTATTTTAAAAATCCTTAAATCCTATAAACTAATTGTTCTGATATATCTTCTGAGAATCGTTTAAAATGGAAGAATCCAAAAATCTTCTGTGGTAGAACAAAATATCTCCCATTTCCCCCCCGAATCGATTTGTTTTTGAGGGTTCTAAAGGAATGTTGTTATTTTGCCTTGAACAGTTCGCAAATCCTTTAAATCCAGTCCCAGCGGGTATCATACTCCCCAGAACAACATTTTCTTTCAACCCTTTCAACCAATCGATACGACCCCGGAGAGAGGATTTTGCTAAAACTCGAGCGGTTTCTTGAAAACTCGCTTCGGATATAAAACTTTGAGTGTTCAAAGCTATTCTCGTTATTCCCAATAATATAACTTGATAACAAATGGCTTCTTCAAAAGCACGCCCCGTTCGCTTCGCTCGTAACAATCCAATCAATTCTCCAGGTAAAAAAACATTAGACATTCCATCTTCGGATACCAACACTTTTGATGTTATTTGATGTACAATCATCTCTATATGTTTATTATGAATTTGAACCCCCTGAGATCGATAAATTTCTTGGATCTTATGAACCAAAGAAATACGACTTTGTACTCTAGTTAGCTCAGCACCAATCAAGAAACCCCAAGGAATGCCAAGAATTTTTGTTATACGTTCGTTCCAACCCCTAACCCGCCTTTCCAGATTCATTGATATTGAATCAACCGAACGCACTTCTAAGACCTGTTCCACCTTTTGAAGACCCTGTGTTATATCACCAGATTTTGATTTTTCATATATAAATGTAACTAATGTATCTCCTTCGTAAAATAGTTCCCCATAATGGCCATGAACAGTTGCGCCGGGAGTGGCTAAATAAGGCTGAGCTGCTCTTATTATTACAGAACTAATTTGAACAATTAAGACTTGACCGGATTTTTTGTGTGATACATTTTTTGTTATACATACATTGTCACAAATAAACTGTCCAAGACTCATTATTGTGTATGTCTCCTCACAATAATTATAGTGGAGAAAATACCAATTCAAATGGAATAGATTCCAAATTCTGTTACTGCATATACCGATATTATTATTATAAATTATTCCATTTTCATCTATGAAATAAAAATTAAGTACTTCAAAAATCTTTTTAAAATTGTCAAGTTGCAAATAGTTAGTTACCAAGATCTGATTATTAGTTATGAAATAGTAAAAAAAATCCAAATTCACAATTGGAAGGGCTGTTCCTACAGGGCCCAACAAATCAATTCTGGAATTCCTTTTAATGGATTTGTTTTTTATATTGTGATATTTTACACCGTTGAATAAACCTGTTCGAGAACAATTAGATGATGACAAAATTATCAAAGGTTTATATTCATTATTTCTATTCAATAATGAAAACGTACGAATAGTTCCTTGATTTTGGCTAAGCGATTCTTGAATCTTTCTTGTCTTGTAATAAAAGGGATTGATATTGATGCGATCTGATCTATTATCAGAAATAAATTTTGAACCTGGCGGATCATTTCTTTTTCCGGTATACGAACTAGGAGATTTCACTAAGTCAATTCTTAGAAAATCGCTAATTAAACCCTTTGCTCTTACTTCAACAAGGGAAGTATAGACTTGTTCTATCGAAAATTCTTTTTTGTCTTGGTTCCAATTCAATACTAAACACGTCCGAAATAATTGAATACTTATGCCAGAAAATCCTCCCAAAATGGTGGGTTTACCCACGATAGAATTGACAACTTGAAGTTGAACATTATCCGCTTCCTGTAACACATCTTGCGGGAAGAGTGTTGTTAAACTTATACCCCCCGCTGTTTCAGATATGATTACAGGTCGAACCAAAACAAAATATTTTTTCTCGGTAAATGGAATCCGTTGGACATAAACCCAATTTTTCCGTTTTTTTTTGAATTCCTTGGAATTTGTTTTTCCAGGTCTTGGGGATATCAAAATGTCACTGTGGCGGAATAGTTTATCGGTTTTTACAGTATTGGTTTTTCCAGTAAAATAGATATCTCCAGAAAAAATTGTTAATTCAATTTTTTTTTTTTTTATCTCCACTCGTACCAATCCACATGCACTGCTTCTTCTATTTAAAACGATTCGTGTACCTATTCCAATGATACTACTGTTTCGTACCATTATGGAAGAAGATCGAGGTAAGATATGCACTTCCTCTGGAATGAAAAATAGTTTATCTTTTTTGTTTTTTTCTTTACTAATTTTTTTAACTCCTCGATACTCAACCAAATCCTCTTTTTTAAAGATTGAATATGATTCTATAGTCTCATATTTCGTAATTCCCGAATTTTTTCTTTTGTATTTAGGATCATCGAAATATGCAATAATTATTTTTTTTCTACGGAAAATAACATTTATGGATAATTCAATCACTATACCCGAATGGGACATTAGTTCTTTTTCTCGTTCTGGAATTGATTGAAATGGGATGCAAAATCTGTTTCTACGTCTCTTTGCCAATAGATCAGAATTAATGAATGTATATAGGAGATTATAACGATCCGTGTATATGATTCGATTAAGTTCTGAATAATCAGGAATGCTCTTTTCGTTTTTACCAGAAAAATGAAAACGAAAGAATTTATGTCTCACTTGATCATTAGTCACTGATAGGTTAGAAAAAAATTTTTGTTCGATAGAACGAGAATAAACTTTCATTTGATCTTGATCCTTGTGTAACAAAAGTGGGGCTACGGTGGATCGGCACGGAACTCCCGATAATATCCATAAATTACTTGTTTTTGGTAAGAGATGAACATTACTATATGGAAATATAGGTGCATGGTACACATCGGTACTCCAATGCATTTCTCCCTCTAATTCAGAAGAAATATGTTTTCGAACCCTCTCTTTTAAATTCAAAGTAGATATTCCCGAATGAATCTCAGCAATCGCCTGTTCCGATTTTACATATTGATCATTTTGAACTAAAAGAAAGCTTTTTGGTGGAACCTTCACGTTATGTATAAAATCGGCACTCTCAATAATTACATACAAATCGATATAACATAGAAAAGCAGGGTGTCCGTGACGTGTACGTGTGGGATGAACCAAATACTCATTGAATTTGATTTTTCCATTAGAGGGGGCCCGTACATGTCCTGCAGTCCCCCCGGTGAATACTCCACCGGTATGAAAAGTTCTTAATGTCAGTTGAGTACCCGGCTCTCCAATAGATTGACCCGCAATAATACCTACAGCTTCTCCTAATTCGACGAGGTCGCCATGAGTAGGACTCCGACCATAACATAATCGACAGATCCAAGATGTACCTCTACACGTAAAGGGGGTTCGAATAGATATTGGTTGTCCTCGAAAGGTTCTTAATCGATTCGCAAGTCCAATTCCAATATCATGATTACGGGCGGCAATACATCGCGAACCCATATATATATCATCTGCTAATACACGACCAATTAATGTTTGGTTAAAAATTCTTTCCAGCAGCATCCCTTTTCGAGGACTCACAGAAATACTTTGTATAGTTCCGCAATCCGTTCTACGTACAACAATGTGTTGAACTACTTCAACAAGTCTACGTGTGAGATATCCAGCATCTGATGTTCGTACAGCAGTATCGACAACTCCTTTGCGAGCTCCGTAGCAAGAAATAATATATTCTGTTAAGGAAAGGCCTTCGCATAAATTGCTTTGAATGGGTAAATCAATCATTTGTCCTTGGGGATCCGACATTAATCCTCTCATACCGACTAATTGATGTACTTGAGATGCATTTCCTCTAGCTCCTGAAAATGCCATTAAATGAACGGGATTAAGGGGATCAGTCATCCTAAAATTGGGATTCATTTCTTGTCGCAAATATTCACTTGTAATATACCATATCTCAATAGATTGACGTAATTTTTCTACCGCGTGTATACTCCCATCATGGTAGTGTTTTTCCAAAATGAAACTTTGTTTTTCAGCATCTTGGATTAGCCATCTTTTCGTAGGAACTGTTAAAAGATCATCAATTCCTAATGAAATAGATGTAGCAGTGGCTTGCTGAAAACCCAGAGTTTTTACTTGATCCAAGATATGTGATGTATATGCCATTCCGAAATGATTCAGTAATCCGTTAATAAGTCGTTTCATGGCAGTTCCATCTATTATTTTATTGTGAAAGACCAAATTGACCCCTTCTGCCATAAGTACTACCTCTCTATTCTGCTGAGTAGGATTCAACAATGAGTTTAAGTCGGTGATTCAAAAACTTCCTTTTATCGATCGTGATTCACGTGGAAGGGGTTGAACCATTGAGACATGAACTTTCATCGGTATCTAGAATCTATAGAATTGCTTAGATTAAGTAACATATGATTACCCTATGAGCAGGCCCGAGAAAATCCTTGTATGGCCTCTTCGATTTCTCTATAAAGGGAAATATGACCAATCGTAGTTCGAATGTATATACAACGAATTTCTTTTTTTACACTTCTTACTTTTAGATAGTGTTCGTAAATGTCATGATAAGTACCCAAGGATTCATAATGAACTTCGATAGGAGCTTCTCTTGAAGCAATAAAGTGTTGATCTAGTCGCCACCGAAGCCACAAAAGACTATCTATATCTAAATTGCTTATTTTATGCCGAGAGGTTCCAATTGCATCATAAGAATTAGAAAAAGGGTATTTTTTTGTATATTTAGTATCATGATTATTATCAACTATTTCATTTTGAGAGTTATTGTTTTTAAAATTCCACGGGTTATACCGATTTGCACAAATAGTTCGGCTATTTCGGATCGTTAATAAATAGAGTCCAATAAGCATATCTTGAGTTGGCACAGAAATGGGATCTCCAATAGCGGGAGACAAGAGATTCATATGAGAAAACATAAGGAAACGAGCCTCCGCTTGAGCCTCCAAAGATAAAGGCGCATGAACAGCCATTTGATCTCCATCAAAATCTGCATTGAATCCCTTACAAACTAATGGATGTAAACAAATAGCGCGGCCTTCCACTAAAATGGGTTGGAATGCCTGTATGCCTAATCTATGGAGAGTAGGTGCTCTATTCAGCAATACAGGATGCCCTTGCATAACTTCCTGAAGTATTTCCCATACAATGGGTTCTTTGTCCCGAATTTTACTCTTCGCAACTCCTATGTTCGAAGCAAGATGTTGTTTAATTAGACCGCGAATTACAAATATTTGGAAAAGCTCTATTGCTATTTCGCGAGGTAATCCACATTGATGTAATGAAAGTAATGGACCTACGATAATAACGGAACGTCCTGAATAATCGACTCGTTTGCCAAGCAAAGTCTCACGAAATCTTCCCTCTTTTCCTTCAATTACGTCGGAAAACGACTTATAAATTTTATTATGACCATCCCTCATTGGTTGTCCACGAATTCCATTATCAAGAAGTGTATCCACGGCTTCTTGTATCAATTTCTCTTGACACATTACTAATTCCCCCGGAATAGACCTACTTGTTATTAATAAGTCATTAAGAGTATTGTTCCGATAGATAATTCTTCGATATAGTTCATTAATATCCGAACTCATTAGTTTACCTCCATCTATTTGAATGATCGGTCTTAGTTCGGGGGGAAGAACTGGTAATAGACACAAAATCATCCATTCTGGTTCGATATTCGTTTGAAGAAAATATTTAACTAATTCCATGCGTCTAACCAAAAAATCCTTTCTTCTTCCAACCTTTCGATCTTCCCATTCATTACCTGTGGACCTCTCTTTCCCTAATTCTTTCCATTCAACAAATGAATAATCTATAATAATTCGCAAATCCAGATCGGCTAATTGTTCTCGGATAGCTCTTGCTCCAGTAGAGATTTCGCGATTTCGAAATGTATCGAAGCCTTGGGTAGTAAAAAAAAGGGGGATGCTATATTTCCAAGATTGAATTTCATATTCGAATGAACCTCGTAATCGTAAGAAAGTCGGTTTTTTAATTATAGACCTAGCAAAAGAAAAATTGGGATAGGATACTATAGGATCTCCCCCCCTCAAAAAACCGGACGTGAAAGTTTCCTCTCATCCGGCTCAAGTAGTTCTACCAAATATAGAAAGTGATTCTCGCTTTCAAATTATAAAAAACCTTAAAAATCTACTTCTTACTCAAGTTTCAAGAGAAAACCATTTCGTTAATTAATTTTTCATTGACTTTTTTTACTTAGTTCAGAATTTCGAACTTATATTTTATGAATTCTTTATTCAAAAGTACGACATAAATACATAAATAAAATGTGAAATTCTTGAGTATTCTACTTCCCTTCGAATCATGAATCTGCTTTAATTAAAGGAGTGTCTTCGAATTGAAAAAGGATTTACTTGTTTCTATATCGTTCTATTCGATCTTTTAGGTCCCAATATTTTATTTTAATTTTACTTCGACGATTATGCTACGATGTCCTTCAAGCCTATACGCGATAGTATAGGCTCTTATAACCATGACAAATTTGCTTACTCGAATAAATATAATTTTTTTGTGGAATTAACCACTTCTTTCTTCTTCTTTCTTTTAACTATTTTAACTATTATAATATATAATATTAAATATTAAAAAAACATAAAGAAGTTTTGTTTTCACGAAGTACAATTGGGGATTCCTATTTATTTGGATTTGTTACGGAATCAACCATAGATCAATCCCCTTTTTTGGAATATTGAATACTCCAAAATTATGAGCTTTATATTATTTTCCCCAAAAAAGCATGTCAGAATTGAGGCATCCCAAGTGGATTGAGTGGGATGACAGTTTCTCATTTCGAATCTGTAAAATCTAGATTTCGATCAAATCACACATCGCAGTATACTAAACCTTCTAATTCTTTAATAGGTTTATCTAAAAGATTCGCAATATAACTAGGAAGACGTTTCAAATACCACACATGAGTTACTGGGCAGGCCAGTTTGATGTAGCCCATTTGATATCGTCGTGTTCTAGAATCTACAAATTCAACTCCACATTTTTGACAAAATTTTTGGTTTTCTTTTTCATCTTCGATTTTTCTAAAATTTCCACAAGCACAAATTCCGCTTTTTATAGGCCCAAAGATTCTTTCACAAAATAATCCATCTTTTTCCGGTTTAGTAGTTTTATAATGAAAAGTATGTGGTTTTGTCACCTCTCCAACTCGCTCTCCGTTCGATAAGATTTTATTAGCCCAAGCACTTATTTGTTGAGGAGAAACCGAGCCAACTCGGAGTTGTTGATGTTTATAACGATCGATCATAGAAGAAAAATGAAAATACATTCCGATTAAACTTCCTTCCTAATAATCCGGAAGTTCTTTTCAGATACAAGGAAATGATTCAGTTCCAGAGCTAAGGATCGTAGTTCTCGAACGAGTAATCGAAAAGATTCTGGAGCATCCTCAGGATTAGATATTGTTCTTCCAACGATGGTAGTACCAAGTGCCTCCTGCCGAGCTCTAATATGATCTGATTTATAAGTAAGCATCTCTTGTAAAATATGAGCAACCCCCAATCCTTCTAGAGCCCAAACCTCCATTTCTCCTACTCGTTGTCCCCCCCGTTTAGCCCTTCCTCTAATGGGTTGTTGTGTAACAAGTGCGTAATGTCCGCTAGAACGTCCATGTATTTTATCATCAACTTGATGAATTAATTTTAAAATATAAGGATTTCCTACGATAACAGGTTGTTCAAAAGAATCCCCTGTTCTTCCATCAAGTATTCTACTTTTTCCCGGATACTCGGGTTCAAATACCCATGGATTTACCCTTTGCCTACTGGCTTCATATAATTCAGAAAACACAAGTTTTCTTGAAGCATCTTGTTCATATCTCTCATCAAAAGCTCCTATGCGATAATGTCTATCTAGCAGACTTCCTGCTAACCCGAGTGAGCATTCAAATATTTGTCCTACATTCATTCGTGAAGGTACCCCTAACGGGTTAAAGACCATATCAACAGGTCTTCCATCTTGCAAATAAGGCATATCTTGTCTCGGTAAAATTTTTGAAATGATACCCTTATTTCCATGCCTTCCGGCCACTTTATCACCGACTTTTATTTCGCGTTTCTGTAAAATATATACACAAATTGTTTCTGGATTATAATTACAACCTCTCTTTCTCCAGCCCCATCTCACATCAATAACTCGACCTCTACCACCTGTAGGTAGTTTTAGACAAGTTTCTTTTGAGGTGGAAACTTGAATGCCAAGTATATTGCGTAATAATTTATCTTCTGGGGCATACAACAATTCTTTCGCCACCTGAGGTGTTAATTTACCTACTAAAATATCGCCCGCCTCTACCCAAGATCCCAGCATCACAATTCCTTTTTTGTCTAAATTTCGAAGTAAATGAGATTCTAAATGCGGTATTTTAGTAGTGATCTTTTCGGGACCTTGTCTTGTCACATGAGTTTGAATTTCATATTTCTGTATGTGAAAAGACGTATAAATATCTTCATATACTAAACGCTCGCTAATGAGTACTGCATCTTCAAAATTATAACCATCCCATGACATATAAGCTACTAATACGTTTTTACCCAAAGCAAGTTCGCCAC